TAAAGATACATACATATTTATTCACATTAATGATACGCGCAGCATTCTCATAATTAATATGGATATGGAATGAAGCGGGTAGCGGGAATCGAACCCGCATCGTTAGCTTGGAAGGCTAGGGGTTATAGTCGACGTCAATTCATCATTTTTAACGTCTCTAATTCAAAACCGAACATGAAACTTTGATTTCATTCGGCTCCTTTATGGAAGATGGTATAGAAGATGGACGGATTCCAAAATCTAAGCCATAAACAAAATCAAAAATTCGACTCATAACATCTATGTCCGCTTTTCTGTCTGAATGCATCCAAAACAACTCGCTTTCTAGATGATCCCTCTAGAAGAGGGGATTTATAAAAAATCCTTCTAGTTACTTCGTTCTCTATTTCTAATTGCGCGAATCTTGAGGAAAGAAATTTTTGTTTCCACCCGAGCTGAAACAATATGTCGATGGCTTTAGGAAACCAAAGCCATCGTTTAATAGCTATTTCGCTTCAACCTATACAAACAAAAAATTGAAGATCTAGTTACGATTAGAAGTAAACTTTTGTATCTTCCTCCATGGATTCTTTACTCATTCAATTGAAAGTCTTGATCCAACCCCAAAAAATTATGCTTCGCGATTCCATACCCCGATGTTAAAATTTCTAATTGATCCTTGGGTACAAATCACGAAAATGTATATTCTTCCTCAAATCGGTTATTGAGAGGTAAAGGATTAAATCCTTTCTAAGAAATAGAGTTTTTAATTGGAACGGAATATGAATAAAACCGAAAGACCCTTTAACTATTTTAGTTGTTAATAGAACGAATCACACTTTTACCACTAAACTATACCCGCTACATTGTAATTATTGTATATGAAAGGACTATTTGTCGAACAAGAGCATTATACGTAATCAAGATAGGATAAGAACAAAATCATTCAATTATGAAATTAGAGTGTTGACGTGTTTTGATGGGGAAACGTAATGAGATAGGAAAATGAAAGCCCATTGAAATAAAGAGCTCCATCTCATGTTGGGGGAATTTTTGAGTGTCAGGTCTGCCCCGAAAGAACTATTGAAGTCATAGCATAACAAGAAATTCTCCAAGAATCTATAGCTCTATTTTTTTTTTCTAAATCAAGAAAATGAAAGGAAAAGAAATAATCATAAGAAATGGGATTTATATCTTATATCATAGGAATAGCCCCAGTTTCTATTGTTCTTGCTTCAATAACAAGTATTTTTGTTTTCAAATCAGATAAAATATTGAATCAAGGATTCATTGGAACAAAACAAGAAACGGCCTGGCTAGGTACTGACCAGGCCAGGCAGAGGAATAAAAGAAAGGACCTTTCGGATGAAATCAAAAGGGTATTCGGTATTCTTTCACTTTTTCTATTGGAGATATTTCCGTTATCTAAATAAAATGAGAATTGAATTGCTGATAAACAGATAAAATTTGTATTTTTTTTTTATTTTTTATTTATAGAATAATTGTATTTATAGAATAAATAGAATAAAGAAATACTTTTTCTTTACTTCATGGGTAACATAGTAATTATCCCTTTTCAATTGGGAGAGATGGCTGAGTGGTCTAAAGCGGCGGATTGCTAATCCGTTGTACGAGTTTTTCGTACCGAGGGTTCGAATCCCTCTCTTTCCGTTTCTTCTGATGCCTTGATATTTTCTTTTCGAATTAAAAAAAAATATATATTGAACCTCTTTTTTTTTTTCTCATAGTTCACTCTCTGGAATAGAAAAAATGAAATTAATAATTAAAAAATAAAACAAAGAGAAATCTTTTCTTTTTTTAGTCTTCACGTCCAGGATTACGCCCTGGATCATTAGATAGGAATCCGAAGATGAAGAGAGAAACAAAGAATATCACTACTGTGTAAACGAAGAGTTTGAGAGTAAGCATTACAAAATCTCCAAGATAAGATCATTTTTGGGAAAAAGGGAATAGACTATCCATTTTTATATCACATATTCTATTTTTACACCAAACGAATAAATGAAATGAAGTGGTTTATAGATATAGATAAAAAAGAATTTGTAGAACTTCATTTCTAATAGAATATTTCGGTATCAAAATTCTCTTTCATACCCACAATTAGTTATTGTGGGGGACCTTAATAGGGTTCCTTGTTCACTGGAAGTGGAAGGTCAAAATGAGTAAATGAGATGATTCATCGCGCCCATCCAAGAATTTCCATGTTTGAATCGAGGGTTCATAATGTAAGACTTATCCGATCTTATCAATTGTTAGAATTTTTTTTATTACATTTTTTTATTGAATAAATCATGAATGTTTGTGGGACAGTATTAAAGAAAGATCTCATCGAAAACTTACAGCAGCTTGCCAAACAAAGGCTAAGAGAAAAAAGAGCACGGGTATGACTGGCATAACATCTACGATTGGATTAAAAAAAGCATAAGCCTCGGGTAATTTAGCAAAGAAAAAACTACTCGAATGAAAGGCAGAATTAAGACAGATACAGATCAAATTAAAGATATTAAGCATAACAAACATTTCATTCTTGGAGATAATTGTATTTTGATTGAGTTATCAATATAAGGAAAAATTAAGAAAGTGGACAAAATAATTCTGCTTTTTTTTTTTGACGCACCCAATCAAAAATCCCTCAATTCTCACACGAAAATAGAAGGAATCATACTTTCATACAATATCTTAATTGAATTCTATGTAATGATCAATAAATGAAGTTTCATTCTACAACTACATGTGTCAAATCTTAGCAACAATCTAATGGATTCCATAGATATTTGGGCGGGAATTGACGAACAACCAATACCGATATTAGTGTTTATTTGTGTTGAATAAAAAGAAAAAAAGAATGGGGCGTGGCCAAGTGGTAAGGCAACGGGTTTTGGTCCCGCGACTCGGAGGTTCGAATCCTTCCGTCCCAGAGCATTCCGATTTCATCATAACAAAACAAAAAAATTTCTCATAATAAAACATATAAAACATAATAAAAAAAAAAAGGATGGGCCGTTCGGTGTATGCACGTTTGGCTCATATATTGAGGTTACGTACTTAGATAAAACTTAGATAAACTTTTATTTATTTGAATTTTCAATGCTGCCTTCTGAATCGAAATGTGAAAGAAAAGCCTTTATATTCCCTATCTCTAAAGTAATATAAGGTACTAATTCTCTATTGATCCCGAATTCTAAACTGTTTCATTCATAAAATATGGGGTTAATAAAATGGAATCCTTGTCGAGACTTCTCCAGATAAATATCCGTCCATACCCTGTAGAAAAATAAAGAAAGAACGTATGGATTACTATGTTCCGATTGAGCCAATGACTATTCATGATTCCATATTGAATCAACTCCATACTGGTTCCAAATGAGGGGAATGTTATGGTAAAACTTCGTTTAAAACGATGTGGTAGAAAGCAACGTGCGACTTGAAGGACATGATCAGCTGTGGATTCTTACATCCATCATTTTGTTATATAGGAATATAAGGTGCTCTTGACTCGACATAATTTGTTCTACTAGAACCCTATTTTGTTTTAGTTCGGTTTAAGTAAATAGTACACAATGGAGCTCGAGAAGAAATGATTGATTCATTTTTCAGAGGCAAGGATCTAGGGTTAGTGTCAATCAAAAAGTTGTTCCAACTTCGTAAGTATATCTTCGATATAGAAATCAAAAGGACCCAATTCTAACAAATTATAACAAAAATTCCTTTTGGATTTGAAACTTTTGTTGGAGTTGAGAAAACTATTTCGATCAAAAGTGTATCACACGGGAATCAATTGTTCGTACGATTTTTCGATAGAAATAAATCACAAAGGGTATGTTGCTGCCATTTTGAAACGATTAAGGATCACCGAAGTAATGTCTAAACCTAACGATTCAAAACAAAGATAAAAGATCCCGTAACAAGACAACGCCATTTTCAACTGTCTCAACAATTGGAGCCGAATAAGGAATCCAAAAAAATAGATTATAAACGAGACAAAAAAGGGGGTTAGAGACAGCTCAATAAAAGAAATGCCAAGGTCTTAAGGAGTTTCTCTTTAACGCTTTGAGAATTATTCAACTTGAGTTATAAGTACGAATGATTTTTTTTAGGGGAAGCGGGAAGAAAAGAATCAAAGTATAGTCTAATTGAATTGATTTGCTGATTTTATGGATCTATTTGCCGCTCTATAATATAAAAATATAAATAAAATGAAATAAATTGAATCTTTTTTTTTTTCTCGAGCCGTACGAGGAGAAAACCTCCTATACGTTTCTAAGGGGGGCATTGTTTATCTACATCTATCCCAATGAGCTATCTATCGAATCGTTGCAATTGATGTTCGATCCCGAAGAGAAGGAAGGGATCTTCGGAAAGTGGGTTTTTACGATCCGATAAAGAATCAAACTTATTCAAATGTTCCCGCGATTCTATATTTCCTTGAAAAAGGCGCTCAACCTACAGGAACCGTTCATGATATTTCAAAGAAGGCAGAGATATTTAAGGAACTTCGCGTTAATTAAACGAAATTGAATTTTTTAAATAGAAAAAAAAATGAAAATCAAAAATAACTAACGACAAAAATATTTTTGATATGAGAGGAATAGAAAAAAGATCGAGTGAATAGATGAACTAAGGGGATCTATCAATTTTTTTGATTCCCCTCAATCGGGTGGTTTTTGTTGAGACTCAAAAAATAGGTTGAGCTCGCTTATTGTACCTTTATGGATATTGAATAAACTCGAGATTTTCTTCTGAACTTTTCTTTATTGATATTGAATTTCTTTATTTTTTCGATCCAAACTTATTTATGATCTATGTAGTGCCAATCCAACACAAGTCCCCCCTTTTTTTTATTGAAAATGGAAATTCCATTTCTTTTGTTTTCTCAATGTTCATATTGACAATAGTGTATTGAATAAATATAATTCGATGGTGGAGAAAAAGATCTATTTCTTTTTATTTTGATTTTGACCCATAAATAAGTTTTCTTTTTTACTTCATGCCGTGTAAGTGGTGGGTTACTTGAATTTAAATTGATGTGACACAAGAAGTCTCTTCGGCATGAAAAAAAAATGAAAATCAAAAAGGCAGTCTATCAAATTTCTAGATTTATCCGGCAATCTTTTCTATTTTCATTTCATCTGATCCGTTCATTTTTATGTTCACAACCAACTATAATATAAAATATAAATATACAAAGAATTTTTTTGAGATTTGTTGTGTTTCTAGTTCAATGTTTTGATGGGGTCGTACAATCCAATCTCTTTCTTTTTTTTTTTTATTCCGATCGTATCTACACACCAAAATTACATTAATTTGGGTTGCTAACTCAACGGTAGAGTACTCGGCTTTTAAGTGCGGCTAGAATCTTTTACACATTTGGATGAAGCAACGAATTCGTCCATACCATTGGTAGAGTTTGTAAGACCACGACTGATCCTGAAAGGGAACGAATGGAAAAAACAGCATGTCGTATCAATGAAGAACTCTAAGAGTACTTCATCCTTACCGGATCAGTACAAAATCCTGTTTGAATTCTTAGAGCGGTATAAAAAAAAAACTTCATGGTTGGGTCGAGTGAATAAATGGATAGAGCCGCAAGGCTCCAATTATAGGGAAACAAAAAGCAACGAGCTTCTGTTCTTACTTATTACTTAATTCGAAAGATTTCCCGATCTAATTAGACGTTAGAAATGTATTAGTACCTGATTCGGGAAAAGGTTCTCCCATACTAAGTGGATTTTCTATTTTTTTGAATCCTAACTATTAACTATATCCCTCGTCTAGGGTGTAAACGAATGTGTAGAAGAAATGGCATATTGATAAAACAGAATGGATTCTAAAGTCAAAAGAGCGATCGAGTTGCAAAAATAAAGGATTTCTAACTATTCCTAATAACGAACACAAACCTATTGGATGAAAAAAAAAAAAGAGAATCCATTGATTAGCTTATTTGTCTCCAAGGTATCTCTTCTTTTCTTACTATATACCATACCTTGTTTTGACTTTATCGCACTATGTATCATTTGATCACCCAAGAAACCCCCTGCCTTTGGTTCAAATCTAATTTCAAATGGAAGAATTAAAGGGATATTTAGAAATAAATAGATTTCGGCAACAAGACTTCCTATATCCACTTCTATTTCAGGAGTATATTTATGCACTTGCTCATGATCATGGTTTAAATGGATCAATTATTTATGAACCTATCGAAAATTTAGGTTATGACAACAAATCCAGCTCACTAGTTGTGAAACGTTTAATTACTCGACTGTATCAACATAAGCATTTGATTAGTTTTGATAATGATTCTAACCAAAATAAATTTGTTGATCATAAGAAGAATTTTTATTCTCAAATGATATCAGAGGGTTTTGCAGTCATTGTAGAAATTCCATTCTCACTGCGATTAGTATCTTCCCTAGAAGGCAAAGAAATAGCAAAATCTCAAAATTTACGATCAATTCATTCAACATTTCCCTTTTTCGAGGATAAATTATCACATTTAAATCATGTGTTAGAGATACTAATGCCCCACCCCACACATCTGGAACTCTTGGTTCAACTCCTTCGCCGTTGGATACAAGATATTCCCTCTTTGCATTTATTGCGATTCTTTCTCTACGAGTATCAGAATTGGAATAGTTTTATTACTAAAAAAAATATATATATTTCCGTTTTTTCAAACGAGAATCGAAGATTATTCTTGTTCTTATATAATTTTCATGTATATGAATGGGAATCCATATTCGTTTTTTTCCGTAAACAATCTGTTCATTTACGATCAACATCTTCTAGAGCCTATCTTGAGCGAACACATTTTTATAGAAAAATAGAACATTTTTTGGTAGTTTTTCGTAATGCTTTTCAAACCAACCTATGGTTGTTTAAGGATCCTTTCATGCATTATGTCAGATATCAAGGACAATCCATTCTGACTTCAAAAGGAAATCCTCTTCTGATGAATAAATGGAAGTATTACCTTGTAAATTTCTGGCAATGTCATTTTGACTTGTGGTCTCAATCGGATAGGATTCATATAAACCAATTATCCAAGCATTCCTTTTATTTTCTGGGCCATCTTTTAAGTGTACGACTAAAGCCTTCTGTGGTAAGGAGTCAAATGTTAGAAAATTCCTTTATTATAGATATTGCTATTAATAAGTTTGATACTATAGTCCCAATAATTCCTTTGATTGGGTCATTGGCTAAAGCGAAATTTTGTAACGTATCGGGGCATCCCTTTAGTAAGCCGACTCGGACTGATTCATCGGATTCTAATATTATCGAGAAATTTGGGCGGATATGCAGAAATCTTTCTCGTTATTATAGCGGATCTTCAAAAAAAAGTAGTTTGTATCGAGTAAAGTATATCCTTCGACTGTCGTGTGCTAGAACTTTGTCTCGTAAACACAAAACTACTGTACGTTCTTTTTTGAAAAGATTAGGTTCGGAATTGTTGGAAGAATTCTTTACAGAGGAAGAACAGGTTCTTTCTTTGATCTTCCCAAG